TTTTTTAGATCAGCAACGAATGTCTTGTATCTATGAAGAAAGATTTCTCCCCGGGTTCAGACCCTGAATGCCATACCTTGCTGAAGGCGATTCACGAGAGAACCGCGCATAGTTCCGTTTGACCGAGATGTGAATGCCCGGGATCTGCTCGGTATAGTGATGGATTTCATGGCCGACGTCTAACCGGCACGAATACGCCGACATGAAACGAGTTCCCCGCGGAGCATTTTTTCTTTCGTCCTCGGACGTTTTGTTCGATTCCGGAACTTGCGTTCTCATGCCCGGAACCCTCGCGATTGATTGGGAGAAAGAGCGAGAGCGAGAAATATGGATTGTTATCCATCGGAAATCGATAGGAATTCCCCGGGGATTGCCTTCTAATAGATGTTCTGTCTTTCATTATTAACATCCAATCCCATGCTAATAAGAAAAACGAGCGATTGCTAGTCAGCTTTCATTTTATTCAAAAAATGGTAGGGGCTGAGGCTCTGAAGGCTTTCTAACTTGCTTCAATTAGGGAATAACGCAGATGGGTCAATTACGCGGTTCCGCAGCGTCCTCCAACTTGCTGTCCGCTCCCCTTCACTTTCTTTGCTGGACGGGAAGATGCGAATAGCGAAGGCCTTCCCACCACGCGAAGTCAAACCTCGCCGGAGAGAGAGAAGCGAATTGAAAACCGGCCTCAAATCCCTTCGCAATCGCAGGTGAAAGCGGGAAAAAGACGACGAAACCCTTTTTTCTTTGTCAGCCGACTTGAAAGGTGCTCTTAGTGTACCGCCATACGCACCCAGACATTAGACCAATTGTGGCTGGCCTAACAGTTTCCAGAATGCCGTTGTCATGATGTTGATCCGGCTTCTGCGACTACGGCATCCGCGTAGCTCCGAATACGCGCATTGGAGCTCTTCGCTCGATGTCCCGGGTCGCTCTGTGTTGTAAACCGTCGTCGGGCGGTGGCTTATTTCTAACACCCCCTCCCTCTTTAAAGTAAGCAAGTAAACTACCTTGTACGTACGCCGCCCACGCGAAGAAGTTCTCCAAAAAGTCAAGCCACCATTATTCAGTGATGAAGCTCTAGCGAACAAATCTTATGTGTTTTTCCCAGAGAGAAATCTCTTTCCACTAGAACAAGCCCGCTGCGAGCCGAGCGAACTACATTACTCAACCGAGCCGAGGAACTATCCACCAAGTTGAACTATTTACTATCTTTACTAAGCCAACCGCCCCTTCTCCTATACCCGGCTGCTTCTCGCTCGCCAAAGCGTACTTCGTTTAGGAGGTTCAGGCAAGTATAGTGCGGCTTGTGGTTCTAGTAGCACAAAATATATAAACCATACTATGCTAGTTCCCTCTAGAAGACCTAGTCTGACTATAGTTAGTAGTAGTATAGATTAGTTAGATTCGTAGAACAGAAGAAGAGCCCTTACTTGATATTATATTAGTAAAGCGTTAGCACCCCTATAGAGTAAGGCTCTCTTCCGGATAGCTGCGAAGCCTTCAATGTTGGTATGGAGACTTTGTTTGCTTCCCGTTCGCTGAACAACCCCCCTGTTGCAACACTTAACTATGTGCTTCAAAGGGCGAACTCCACCTATTTTTGAGCTATTGAATTAGGCGATCCGAAAAAAAAATATCTTTCTCACTCCCCTCTATCAGAAAGGGAGGCTTGGCTCTGAAATGGTGGTAAGGCAAGCTGTATGTATTTAGGTAGAAGTAGACCTCGAGCTCTGGGGCTTTAGGGGATATGGCAGGTTTGGAACCCTAACCCAGACCAGGAAGGGAACTATATCCTTAATCCCGGTCAGACTCTCACACACGAGACTCGCCTGGGCTCTCGTCGAGACCAACTCACTTCTCTCTCCTTAACGTCTGGTACCATTGCCCCGCCACTCTGCCTGTCTTCTTGTGGCCGGGTCGGGTCATTCTTCACTCCTGTTACAAGGGAGACCCCTCTTCGCATACCGACCCTCCAGTTAGTTCCACTTCTGGGGAGAAGCCGAGAACTCAGGGCATAAGGGCCTGCGGTGATTATTAACATGCTTTTCCAGCCCATATCTTCCCACCTCCGGTCACATGAGCTTTCGAGAGCCCGGTCCGGATCTAAACGATTTTATATCTATGTCTCATGTCTTTCAGCTCAGCGGGATCCAGAGAAAGACAGACCTACCTACCAGTTCTAAGTGGCAAGATCAATCAAACAAAATAGGCTCAAGAGAAGAGCCGGTTTTATTCTTCTTATCTCATCGTATACATCGTAATATAACCCTTTTTTCAAATCAGAAAGTACCCTTTCTATTCTTTCTTAGGTAGGCCTGCATGTTTTAGGTTATCCGGAAGGAATGGAATGGCTAATGTGATTTGAAACCTCCAAAAAGAAAAAACTCCTTGGACTTCCTTATCCGTATGGCCGGCCAATCCGTGACAACCCCGAAACAAAGAGTGAAATGCCAAGCCCTTTCTCTATTAAAGCAACAAGCATGCGCTCAAAATACCTCCTAAACCCCAACCCACCTTGTTTGTGTACTGGAACAGCTACCACTTCCTTAGAACAGCACTAACTTACCGCTCTCTACTATAAGAAAATCCAAGAAAGAGAATAGCTCCATAATAAAAAACTGCCATGAATTACACACACGCAAGTAGTGGCTCGGCTAGAGGAAGAAGCCGGAGCCTATGCACTACCGAAGAATGGACCTGATAGAATCAATCGATTGCATAAGATATGCCAAAACCACTTACAGGTCTTTCCGAACAGAACAGCATAAAGAAAAAAAAGAAGTCAAGTAGACTCGGAAAGAAAAGAGATTAATACAAGACAGGGGCTTCTAGAGCACTAACCATCATTGGCTTACAGAGTACTAAGGTCACATTAGAGCTCTCCAGGAAAAGAAGGAAGGAAAGGTAGCTTGCTTACTTAGTGCTTGCGCTAAGGGGGAAAGACATAGAATTGATAGGGAACCGTAGCCAAGTGGCTAAGGCATGAGTCTGCAAAACTTCTATTCGTCGGTTCGAATCCGACCGATTCCTACAGCGCCGCGCCATTCTACCCATCATTTTTTTTACATGGTTAGTGGATAGAACGCGCTCGCTCCTTCGTACTAGTGGTTTAGCTGCCTTAGTTTCCCTTCCTTACCGTATTCCTTAGCGCAAGCACTAAGTAAGCAAGCTACCTTAACAGATAGGGGTGATTCTCTTTACAGAAAGAAGCGCGAGTGGAACGCTTTCACGGCGGCTGTCTTCCTCTTTTTTTTCTTTCAGCTGCGACTACTGGCATCTTTGAGCAACCTTGACCTGTCTTTCTTGTCTGCCTGCCTTGACTGTCGCAATTAGCTTCCCTGCCTTGCTTTCCGCTTTTGGCACTAATGAGCTGAGCTTCCTTTACAGCCGACTAAAGAAAGATAGGATTAATTACTTACTTTTTTGTTTAAACTTTTATGAAGAGCTAGCTGAGGTAATCCGATAGGTCCCAATTCAAAAAAGATTAAAAAGATTAGAGAAAGACTATCCTTTCTTTACACTTATAGGCTAGCAATCATCCTTGCTTCCTTCGGCTTGATTACGAACGAAGAAAGAGGCTTAAGGAGGGGCACGGCTTGATCATGTGTTACAGGCCGCGGAAGTGAAATGCCATTATTATCAATGATTATTGAGTTGATCCCCCGTTCCCATCTTTCAAAGAAGAAAAAATGTGACCCCGGGGCAATCTCTCGCACTTGAAAAATAGATGCCATATAGCCGATGGAGAAATTTACTATGAAATTAAATAGTTGATTCATTCAATCAGGACCGCGAAATAATATCATAGTAGATTTAATCATGCCCTTCCTTTAATGAAAAGCAGCTGATTGGTAATTAATGTGCGCTCCTGTGGGAGTCGAACCCACCACATAGGCTTTTTCCTTGTTCTACCAAGATGAACTAAAGAGCGTGAGGAAGATTGGATTACTTATTCGATTATTAACCGCAAAGCTTTCCACGAGGAGCCCCAAAAAGCCACACTAATTTCAGAATTAGGGGTATACGAAACCGTGTTTTACATGGCTGAGTGGAGGGTAACTCTGCTGACCGAAGCTGGCGTAAGTCCCTCCAAAGAGGGACTGGAACCGCTCCACATATATCTCTTTCGGAACGAGCCTTAACCGACGCTGCTGCTGCTACTGGTCTGGACACCAAAAATGCTGTCGATAGAGTTAAAGCATGCCGAGCCGGGAAAAGCATAACGGGCCGTAGAAAGAGCGCAAAAGCACACTCCCCTTGCCTTGATAACAAACCCAACGCTAAAAAAAGACCTCCTACACGCACGGGAACCAGAACAAAAGAAGGAAGGAAATAGGATCCACCTGCACGTCCGAAAGGAACCAAGACCAGAAGATGCGGCATCGATCAGCTCCTTGAGTTGCTTCCTTAGCTCTGATAGTTCAGGGGGGCCATTTTCAGGCGCAAAGCCTCCGGTTCCAGCTCTATCTTATGGTCCACCGGCCTTCTCGGTGTAAGGGTCTTCGACACTCAGGCATGACATCCTCAAAATCTCTTGTCGGGATCGTGGAACTATCGCTCGAGAAGTAAGCTGCTCCTTGTTTGGTCATAAAGATAATCGTTCTTATTAGGTCAGGGGCGGCCGGCCGGGGGGTTTCCCGCGATTGGTAATGGCATAACCAGAAGAGGGGTAGGGGGGACAAGGTTACGCGCTGGGTAGCGCAGCGCATCTGTTTTGGGTACAGAGGCGACGAGGGGTGCTAACCCGGCCACCCAACCCAGCAGGTCAGGGGCGGGCCGGCCATAGGTTCGAATCCTGCCACCTTTCTTGTGGATCATCCTGTGGTTACCGGATGATGGGAATAACAAAGCAGAAATTATGAAATGAGCACGAAATGTCAATATATGAATTGTTTCATTATTCGTTATTTCCGGGTCTTTTCATTGCATTCACTTACAACAAGAAACAACCACCAGCGTTTGGTGCAGCACCTGCATTTTGGTGCATTCTTCTTTCTTTCCTT